AATTGCTACACATATAGTTTCTCGAACCACGTTTTCTAAACGAACCAGAGCCAATCCGAATTGATCCTGTAAGAGGTCTGCTACAGAACGAATACGTTTATTTTTCAAATGATTCATATCATCAAGTGTGCCCATTCCAAATTTCATCTCAATCAAAAGATCCACAGCTGCCAATATATCTCTCGGTAACAAAAATGTATTGTTTTGAGGTATATCAAGGTTCAGTCTCCGATTCATATTTCGTCGACCAATCCGTCCTAATTCGCATCTTTGTTGAAAGAATTTTTTTTGTAATTCCATACATAAGGATTCCTCCGAAAATACCGTGTCCTCACCCACACAAGCAAATTGTTGATAAAACTCCAAAATGGCATTTTCTTTTGACCCAATTTTTTTCTCCTTATCATTCAGGAAAGACAAGAAAATTTCCGGGTAACAAACATTATCCAGAATTTCTCTTAGATTCGAACCCATAGCTGATGATAGAACTAGAATAGATATTTTCTGCTTCCTACTCACACGAGCCCATATTCTTGCTTTTCTATCAATCTCTAATTCTGATCTTCCTCCCCAATCTGATATTATTGTGCCAGTATAGACCGAAATTCCGTTATGGTCCAATTCTGACCGGTAATAAATACCGGGGCTTTGCAATATTTGATTGATCACAATTCGGTATATTCCATTTACTATAAAAGTTCCCAGGGAATTCATTAGAGGAATGTTTCCAATCAAAATTGTTTGTTCTTGCATCTCCCTACTGGTTTTCCAAATTAATCCCGCGGATACATATAATTCAGAAGAATATGTAAGTGATTCATACACAGCATCCTCTTCTTTTATTAAGGGTTCTGCCAATTGATATGTTTCCACAAATAATTGAAATTCAATTTCTTGGTCTGTATCTTCAATTTTTGGAAACTTATCAAGTTCTTCCGTTAAGCTCTGATCAATGAACCTACAAAATCCTTCAAATTGTATCTGATTAAACCCAGGTATTGTAGACATTCCCTCATTTTCATCCCGTAGCATTTGAACTGAATTCCCCATTTATTGAAAAATCCCATTTTTTGCTCATTCTTCATTGAATCATATAGATCGATCTAGCTCTGATGGGATTTATATTCTGTTTACTAAATCACATAAAATTTGACACAAAAACTCCATATATGAATGATATGGAATGTATGAAATCCGTATGAACGGAGAATAAAGAAAATTTTCTACTCAAATTGAAATTTGCAACAGAATAGATACAAAAGGAAAGGAATTGATAAAACATTCTTGGAAAAAAAAATTATGTGGCTTAACGCTTAATTCGATTTATTTATAGTATAGAATTTTGTATAGTATAGAATTTTGTAGAGAATATCCCTTCGTTCTATTTCTACCATTATTATGATATTACATATTCCTATTCGATTGGATACCAAAAAAACAGATGCAAGATTTGATCCCTTCGCCGAGATAAAGACAGAATAATCAGAAACAATATAGAGTTGATTTTTTTTTGTTACTTAACCCTTTTTGCCCTGTCTATTGTATTGTGAAAAAAAGATTTGCAGAGAAAAAAGATATTTTTACCTATTTAGTACTATATTCATAGAATTCGAAAAATACGAGTGTAAAGCGGGTTCTTTTTATTAATTTATTTATAGTAAACTTAAACACAAGCAGATACCTATATATCATATATTAAGATACTCGATTGTCTGTGTAATTTCTGTTCTGGTTTCGGGGGTTGCATATACTCATAATTGTTGCTATAATGGAATTTGAGACTGAGAAAAAGAAAAGCGGAGAAATAATAACGATTCTTTTTTATTGAAAAGACGCAATACTTATTAGTTATCATTTGGATTTTCTTATGCCATTAGGGAACCCTAATTTGAAATCAAAATCTAAGAGTTGTTCATAAATTCGCAGTCAAGTCAATAGTTATAGTTAAAGATTCAATTTCTCATTAATTTTTATTTTTGTGACTGAAAGCCTATATATATTTTCAAAAGTATGGATCCTAAAAAAAGGAAAGATTTTTTTAGTAGTGAAGGGAATTAAGTAGGGAAAAGGGATTCAAAATGCAAGTACAATAAAAAAAAATCAGTAATCCATCCCAAAGAGGTCATATTTGCATCTATTTTGTATCATTTTGGCGGCATGGCCGAGCGGTAAGGCGGAGGACTGCAACTCCTTGGTCCCCAGTTCGAATCTGGGTGTCGCCTGATTCTAATGAAAAAAAAAAAAGACCCGAAATTCCTTATCGACTGATAGAACCTATAACTCACCTAATTATTCCCCAGCCGAAGGAGAGACCCTTGTCTCTTGATATGTACTTACTCGATTCTAAGCATCTGGGGTTCTCAAAAGTTCAAGTTCTGTAAATCCTTGTGTCTAGGATTCAAGGGAAGATTATACTAAGTAGTGGTTACTAACTGAGCCTTGAATTCGATTAGAGAGCCGAAGGCGATATCTAACTAGTTCGTAATTAGGAATTGTGAAAAAGCGGAATATATTTTGTATACACACTCAAAGGAGTCTCTGAGTATTCAGGTATTTGATTAATATTCGATTGGGTAATTGGCTTTTTTAGAAAAAAAAGCTCAAAAAGAACCTCTTTTCCGCCGGTCAAGAGTGGAATAGGCTGTTAAAAATCGTATAGGAATTTGTTATATGTATGTGGATTTATTGAATTGCTTCATTAAATTTAATTAATAGTCCGAAATAAGAATCCCTTTTTGACTCTGTATCATTGATTTTACTATTATTAGTATTAGTGAACAATAATGGAATAATTCCTTCATATTTATAGAGATAGGGGACATAATTCACATGGATATTGTAAGTCTCGCTTGGGCTGCTTTAATGGTAGTCTTTACATTTTCCCTTTCACTTGTAGTATGGGGAAGAAGTGGACTCTAGAAATACTACTTAACTAATTGAGTTTTGAGTATGAGGAATCAAACTGTATCAATTGTTTTATAGATCGTTCCGCAAAGTGTTTTTAAAGATAATAATGTCAATCAAAGAGATATTTTAATAATTCCCATGTTTATATTTCGAAAGGAAATGTAGATGATAGGAAATATATTTCGGATTTTTTCTAAATTCTCTATTTCGCCGAACGGACTCTTATACAAATTATATAGGGACAACGGGGAACAGCAGACCCCCTTTTTTGTTTTCCTCTTTCTCCAAATACAAGAGAAAGCCGCCGTTCTGTTATTAATATTAAGCGGATACCTACTTTCTAAAGGAAAGAACATAGATATAGTGCTTGTTCAACAAGATATACACATAATAAGATCTTGACCCGGACGAGTCGCAGATTTGGCACTTACCACTTGTTTTATTATTTTAGAAACCGGATTTGTGCTTTATCGACTCATTTCATATCATGGTTTAAGTGTTACAAATTCAATTAATGAGGTTTACTATTTCTTTTCAAAATTCGAAGAAGTTTACATACCATAGAACTCTTTGGATCATCTATCAACCAGTCAATCAATTTAATTACTTTACTTCTTGGAAATGATAAAAAAAGATTACTATTACTAATACTAAGTTGATTTTTTTATTAATATAGTATATGTTATACCCATACCATTTTTCTTTCTTTGATTCTTTCGGTGGATACTTGGATTTCTATTTGAAATAATCCGAAATCTAGGAATTCGAACTGTATGTAAAATAAAAGTAAGAGTTGCCTTTCGATTATTTCGGATTGATCAGAATCAATACAAATCGATCAAATAGATGTAGCCAAAAATAGAATTGGGGTCCCTATGTACATAACAGAAGATACATATTGTAGATTGATCTATATAAAATTAAGTATTTATCTTTATTTATAGTATAGCACAACTTTCTACACTACAAAAAAAACACTAATCTAATAGATAAATAGATAGTATAGCATGGTAGAAAGAAATATATGAATCTTTCTACCATACTATCCAATTTCATCGAATACTGCTGATTCTAGCCTGCTCATTTCATTTAAGAAACGAAATTGGAATCCTTTTTTATTTCCATTTTTTCAATCATTGATAAAGAGGTCAAGTTTCATTCAAATTAATCATTTTGGCTAACCGTTTTTACATAGATAATAAGTAAAAAGGCAGTAGGAACTAGAATGAAGAGTGCAGTAGCAATAAATGCGAGAATATTGACTTCCATAATCTCATCGTTTTTTTACTTCGCAATAACTCGGGATTTAATCCCATAGAGATGATCAATTTTTCGCCTGTAAATTCAATGGGATGAATTACATCTTGATGGTATTGAATCGGATTAATATCATGAATAACAATATCTGAGCTATCATATCAATTCGCCGTCGCGAATTGAATAGTATAACATAGGACAATCTTTTATCCATACTGAATCAAAAAAAAAAAAAAATAAAGAAGGAAAAAAAGATTCTTCATTACCCCGAAAAAGGTCTAAAAAGGCAAGATCCTTGTTTGATCTTTCTTTTATTAATATCCTCTCCTGTTTTCTTGGGTTGTACTCGGGCGCATATATGAAAAGTTAAACGTGCAATTTGAATGAGATAGAATGTTTCAAATTGAAATTAGTTAGTCTTAGTGATTGAGATGGCACAAAATCGGAGACAGAAAGAGAGATAGGATTAATCTGAAAAAGTATTTTGTCAGGGTAACTATAATAAAAAAAATTGTGTATTGTACAAGAAACGAATTCCATTTGTGTATGTACTCCCGAGAAGCATATGGGACTCTATTCCATTAGATAGACGCGAGAAATTGAAAAGCCAGACCTAATATGTTTTGGAATCCTACGTATGATCTTACAAATAAAAAAGGGGGTGCTAGTACTAATTCACATATCTCTCCCAGCAACCAGTCCTAGTTGATGTAATGAAAATTTGTAGGTGAGAAATAAATGCAAAAAGAAAAAGGAAAGAAAAAAGAACTAAGAATCATAAGAATAAGAATCCCTATTGCAAAGTGAAATTCGACTGTCTTTCTTTTCCCAGAGAGTGGAAAGATGAATTGATAAATTATATATATTGGTTATCGGATCTGTCGGGACTGACGGGGCTCGAACCCGCAGCTTCCGCCTTGACAGGGCGGTGCTCTGACCAATTGAACTACAATCCCGGGGAACTAATACCTACAGTATCTATTTTTTTATGATTTGATTCAAAACATTTCTTTTTAGAATTTTCGTGTTGGAACGGAGACGCGTGATATCCGCATGAATATGCACTTTAGTGAGAACAACATGAATTACTCGTAATTTTTCCTTATTTCAAAATCGATTGAGAATACATCTTTATACTTAAATTTTATACTTAAATATTTATACTTAAAGTAAAGATCGTGATATGAATCATGATAATAATCATGATCCAAATTTCCCAGAACAAATAAATCGAGCAAACAAATAAAAAAATGGAATCTATAGGATAAATTTGGACTCTTTTCTTCCGCCTATCCTCCGTTTCTGGAGGGCAAATATCTTCATCTCATAGTGGATGAGCGAATTATTGGGCCGAGCTGGATTTGAACCAGCGTAGACATATTGCCAACGAATTTACAGTCCGTCCCCATTAACCGCTCGGGCATCGACCCAGGAAGAATCAATTCAAATTTAGGCTTATTGATGATCCATGATTAACTTCCTTATGTAGTACCCTACCCCCAGGGGAAGTCGAATCCCCGTTGCCTCCTTGAAAGGGAGATGTCCTGAACCACTAGACGATGGGGGCATAGGTGCCCAACTGCCATCATACTATGAATATAGTATGAACAGTTTTTTGAAATTGTCAATATAACCTAATAATTAGAATTGGATTCAAAGGATCTTTCCGTCTTACATATACGATTCCATAGAGTTTTTGTTTATGAATCATTCACTCTAAGCATTCGATCTTCAATATATAACCATTCGAATTTCTTTATTATTTTATTATTATTATAATGAATATAATATTCATATAATAATAATATATAAATATTTTATTATTCGTTTATTTATTTTTTTATTTATTTTATATTTTTTTATTTGTATTATATTCGAATTTTTTAATAACTTAATATTATTTATTAATAACTTAATATTAATTTAAGTTATATTTCTATTTAAGTATTTATGTTAATATATTCATTATATATTGAATTATATATTATATATTAATAATAGAAAAATTCTATTGTTTATTAATATTTATTAATATTTTTGATTATATTAATATATATAATATTAATATAGAATAGAAAATATATACTAAGTAAGATAAAGTTTAAATATTAAAGAAAAAGAGAGATAATATGAAATAAAGAATCCTTTCAGGAAGTAATTTGTCTACTCGAAAGTAAAGAAAAATGAGGTGTAAATTAAACAAACCCCATTTTTCCACCGTATTCCGCAACGAGCCACTAGCTGCTATCAGTCTACTTAATATATGTATGTAATATATGTACATAGATATATTTTCTATGTATATAAATAATGACTCAGTCAAGAATTGACTAATGAGAGGCCCTTTTAACTCAGTGGTAGAGTAACGCCATGGTAAGGCGTAAGTCATCGGTTCAAATCCGATAAGGGGCTTTTGAGTTTTTTTCATAAAACGCCATCATATTGGAACGGGGAATAGAAATATTGTTTGTTGATATTTTTAAAAGTACAAAAAAGGGTAAGCAACTGTATAAGTATAATAAGTTAGTTGTACTATAGTAGTTATAAAGTTGAACTTTTATTCATTATAATGAATAATGATAGGATAAGTCGTCTCTCGAATCACGAAATATTCCTATTTTCCATTATTTCAATCAAATCCATTGGGATGGAAAGATTCTAAATTAACAAATGAAAAAGTAAGTGGACCTGACCTATTGAATCATGACTATATCCACTATTCTGATATTCAAATTTGATAGAGATTAAATTTGAACGGTTGACCTTTTTTTTTTTCTTTAGACTCTGCATAAATTTGTCGATATTTCCGATTAAATCTTTGTGTTCCTAGCTATTCCATAGGAATAATTTGGCTATTCTCTTCCTTCATAGAGAGGGGAACTTTTATTCCAAATCATAACATAAAAAAAGCCACTTTCAATATCTTTCTTTGATTCCAAAACGGAAATCTTAGCTATCGAATAAGAATAAGATTTAGATATATCTATTGGATTATGGCTTCATGTACCAATTATTTCTATACCCATGCATCCCATATTTTTGTTCCGACAATGTGATGGAGAATGTATGCGGGAAAGAAACTTTCATTTCCAGTTTTATTGTTTATTGAATATCCTTACTTAAGGAAAGGAAAAAGTAGGAAATTCTCTCTTTTTATGACAGATAACAGATAAAAAGTAAATAGAAAAATATCCGAAGTATCTTTCTTTCTTCGACCCGTCAAAATGAAAAAGATTTATTTTGGCCTTTACTATTGGTCGGAAGGAAAAAGAACTAACTATAAGCAGACAGAAAATAAACATCTAAGATAAAGAAGAATTCCTAAAGATATTTATT